GCTTAAACTAAAAGATAAATAACTATAGAAACAACCAAACATAACCCTAAGACAACACCCAAGAAAGTCTTCCAAGCCAACCTTATCAGCATGTCATAACGAAACCGGGGGAAAGTCCCACGAGCCCACAAGAATAAGAAAAGGAAAACCCAAGCCTGCCTCACCATAAAGGCATCTCTTGACCCCAAAAACATTGCACAAGTAAAAAGACTATTAAACAGTATATTAGAATACTCCGCCATATAAATAAGGGCGAAGCCCCCCCTACTATATTCAACATTAAAGCCTGAAACTAACTCTGACTCTCCTTCTACAAAATCAAATGGGGCACGATTTGTTTCCGCCAACATAGAAATTAACCACACCATAAATAAAGGCAGAATCGCTAACCCTATAATAAAAGGGGAACTCTCCTGCCACATCTTCACAAGCTGAAGATGTATAGACCCTGCCATAAACACGCAGCCCAACAAAACTAATGCCATCCTAACCTCATAAGAAATACTTTGTGCTATAGCCCGCATGGCCCCTAAAAGGGCATACTTAGAATTTGATGACCACCCTGCCACCATCACCCCATAAACATTAGCACCAGAGTTTGCCAGATAGAATAATACACCGCACACAAACAAACCCTCTGAAGAATGAAAAGGGTAAAGAAACCACAACAATAAAGCAATAAAAAACGTTACTACAGGACAAACTAAAAAAGGAACAAAATTTCTGTATGTTGGGATAAGGATCTCTTTGGAAAACAACTTAGCCCCATCGCTTATAGGTTGTATTAAACCTAGGACCCCCACCTTATTAGGCCCCTTACGAGTTATAATATAGCCTAATACTTTCCGCTCCACCAACGTAAATCATCCTACCGCCAATAAACCAAATACCCCAGGCAAAATAAAGCTAATAACTTGCATTATTAATTATCGTAACCTCCTACGACCGAACCTGTGTTCGAGTAGCTTCTGATAGCAACCTCCTACAACCCAACCCGTGTTTGAGTAGCTTCTGATAATAACCTCCTACAACCCGGCCCGTGTTTGAGTAGCTTCTGATAGTTAGTAACCCCCTACAAGCCAACCCATGTTTGAGTAGCTTCTGATAGTTAGTAACCCCCTACAAGCCAACCCATGTTTGAGTAGCTTCTGATAGTTAGTAACACCCTACAAGACAACCCATGTTTGAGTAGCTTCTGATAGTTAGTAACCCCCTACAAGCCAACCCGTGTTTGAGTAGCTTCTGATAGTTAGTAACACCCTACAAGCCAACCCGTGTTTGAGTAGCTTCTGATAGTTAGTAACCCCCTACAAGCCAACCCATGTTTGAGTAGCTTCTGATAGTTAGTAACACCCTACAAGACAACCCATGTTTGAGTAGCTTCTGATAGTTAGTAACACCTACAAGCCAACCCGTGTTTGAGTAGCTTCTGATAGTTAGTAACACCCTACAAGACAACCCATGTTTGAGTAGCTTTTGATAGTTAGTAACACCCTACAAGACAACCCGTGTTTGAGTAGCTTCTGATAGTTAGTAACCCCCTACAAGCCAACCCGTGTTTGAGTAGCTTCTGATAGTAACCTCCTGAGGCCCAACCTGTGTTCGAGTAACTTCTGATAGTGCAAAACTAAAGCTATACCAATACATTATAAAACTTTAATGTCAAAAGACTCTACAGCAGCTCAATGCCATAAATTATATACTCGAGGGTGAATAAATTCAACCACAATAGGCATAAACCTGTGGTTTGCTCCACAAATTTCAGAACATTGACCGTAAAGCACCCCGCACATATTTACAGTTATTGGTACCTCATTCACACGGCCTGGGATTGCATCAACTTTTAATATACACCCAGGAAGAGCGAAAGAATGGATAACGTCTGCACTTCTCACCATGCAACGAATACCAGTGTTGGCTGGGGCAACTATTCGTTGGTCTACATCTAACAAACGGTAACCCGTATCTACCTCTCGTTCCATAAAAGAATCAAAACCCAAAACATCTTCCTGATCCCCCATAAACTCATAAGATCAAAACCATTGATGGCCGATTGCTTTAAAACAAAACTTAGGCCTGCCAATCTCATCTATCACATACAACAAATGTATAGAAGGAATAGCCACACAAACAAGACACACCCTAGGAATAATAGTCCAAGCTGTTTCTACCGCCTGGGCCTCCCGTAAGTAACGAAACCTTCTTCCCGAACAAAACACCCAACCTAACCCGTATATCACAACGGACAGGATAAAAATAATGAGGCACATCACACCCTCATGAAACAAACCAAGATACTCCCCAATATGATAATAACAATCTTGAAATCTAATCCTACCCCATAATGGCATTAAATAAACGGCCTCTGTGAAAAATTATAAGTAAATCACTAAAAAAATGAAAAGAAACAACCCAAAAAGAAATCCCAACACGGTTTTTAAAAAGTGATACGACTGCCTCTTCTGGTTACTAACCCCCAAAACCTGAACAGCTTTATACACGCCTTGAGGGCCAACCTTTTCAAGCCATCCCTTTTCTATTCTCACTGTAACAACACCAGCTAACTTCAACCCCAGTATCGGGCTAAATTGAGCTAACAAAGGCTTAAAATGCCACATCCTAGCCAAATAACCGTAACCGCCCCCGAAAAAATTACCACTCCCATTTCATTTTGCAGAAATTTCAACAATACTGAAAGCCACAACTACTAAGGACATCACAATAAATTTCTCAATATTGCCTACTATAGCAATAAAATCAAGGTCTGAAAATAAACTAACCAGTAAAAAACCTATAACAACAGAGCTAAATAACAAAGAACCATAAGCAAACTTAACACTACTAGACTCCCTCTCATGAATAACAGGACTAACTCTTTTATTTGCCCTTAAAAACAAATTAAAACCAAGACGAAGGGAATACCAGGAAGTAAACAAAGTCCCCACAATCAACATAAAATAAATTATTAGTCTGTCACCACCTTGAAGTCTCATCTCAATAATTAGATCTTTTGAGTAAAAGCCCCTTAAAAAAGGCATGCCGCATAAAGAAAGACTCGCTACAGTAATACAACTTATCCTAACCGGCAATCGAGCTCAATTCTTACCCAACAAACGAATGTCCTGCCATTTCAGACTCCTATGAATAACAACCCCTGCTCTTAAAAACAAAAGGGACTTGAATATAGCATGCGTAATAAGATGAAAAAAGGCAACTTTAGGTAAGCAGATTGAAACGGCAAATAATATTATTCTTAACTGACTTAAAGTAGATAATGCTACAATCTTTTTCAAATCCACCTCAACAAGAGCCACTCTCCCAGCCATCACCAAAGTGAAAAGCCTCAAACATTTCAACACCCCTAAGGAAAGGTCCCTTTCACATAGCATCGGGTACCTCCGGATAAGAAGATAAACCCCCGCTGTAACCAACGTAGACGAATGGACCAATGCGGAAACAGGAGTAGGGGCAGCCATAGCGGCAGGAAGCCATGCCGAATAAGGAACCTGAGCCCTTTTAGTAATAGCTGCTATTACTAAAAGGAAGGGAGCTCAAAAGTACCTCACCCTAGGAAAAAACTGAAACAATACTCAACCCCCCTCTCTACAGAGAACCCCAATAACACACAAAAGAATAGCGTCCCCAACGCGATTAGTTAAGACTGTAACCATCCCAGCACCCAAAGACTTATTATTTTGATAGTACACCACCAGTAAAAAGGAAGTAAGCCCCAATCCGTCCCAACCCAACAAAAGGGCAATTAAATTCGGGATTATGATCAGGGATATTATAGAAAGAATAAAGAAAACAACCAGATAGATAAACCGGGAAAAATAAACTTCGTCCCCCATATACCAAGAACAATAGATCAAAACAGAACCGGAAATCAAAAAAATAGCAGCTATAAACAACCCACTAACTTGGTCCAAGAGCACAGTTAAATTTACCGATAAATTTCTCGACAGCCAAATTCTATAGTCAACAAGAACTATTGAATCAAAAAATGGGATTATACTTATTACACCCCACCCAAAAACCATAAAAAGAAAACCTAAAACCTCATTAAATTTGAAAGCCATTTTTAAGTACCAAAGGCATTCTTGGCGACTAAAGCCAATGTTTACATTAACTAACTTAACTAAATTAAACTACAAAAATAAGCAGCTATAAACCAACAATAACTACACCTAACTTTTTAAGCTTATAAAAATCTCACAGAATTAACCAAGACACACCAAAATATAAAGAATAGAAAACACCCAATAGAAAAATTAAACCAGAAAAATTTAACATATTGACTATTACAACAACATATCCAATTATTTTGACCTACCAGTAATAATAGCACCCCAATAATAAAAACACCTGTACAGGCTATAAAAACTATCCCCTTAAATTCTTAAATTCTTATATCTGCCAATGCAAGAAAAATAGAAAAATACCTATAAGCACCCAAAAGAGGTGAAATCATACGCCCTGCCCATTTGCTAAAAGTATAACACAATAGCATCTGCTGATAGTTTTGTCTTAGTGTAACCAAAGAAAACCCGCTAAAAATATTAATAAATTAAATATTAATATAAATATCTACAAAATAAATGACTGGATCACCAGTAAAACCAGTAAAACGTAACCTTAAAACAAAATACAGTCTAAAAGACCTCGAAAAACGATTGAACACCTTAAAACAATAGCCCCACTTAGCTCACTATTTTCAAAAACACTGAAAAACCCAAAACCACTAAACCAATATTACGCCTAGTTCCGTCGTCAACCCAGAACAAAATCACTAGGGACAGCCAGCAAGTTAACTTCTATCAAAAACAGTAACAAAGCCAACAAAATATAAATAAGAGAAAGGCCGCAACCGCACACTTTTTAATCGTATCTGAATAGCTCCTAAATTTTAAAAAACAAACTAAAAGCCACATTCCAGTAAATCAGACAGTAACGGCAAGAGTCCTTGGCCCATTATCAACTAAGTACCAAACTACATCTGACACTATCCACCCCACTTTATCGTACATATCACGAAAAACAGTAGGAATAAGCGAGTAATTATACCGCTCGTAAAACTTTCAATGAGTCGGCCAATATCTATCAGAATCCCAATGAACATATGTGATTCCATAAACTAATACTCAAAAAATACAACCCAAAATTTTATTCTTGTTCTTCCGAAAAATTTTTAATGTACTCGCATGGAGCATTTTTAGTGCCACAAACTAATGTTTTAGTAAACTTAATCAAAATAAAAACAGAAGGAGGGGCAAGGCCCCTATATGCTGCATCTAACCCATCAACCCCAAAGAAACCTCGTTGAGTGGCCAACAAACTGTCTCCTATCAAAAACAATAACAGAGCCAACCAAATATAGATAAGAAAAAGGCCCCAACCACACAATCTTTCATTGCCTCTGAACAGTTCGTAAATTTTAAAAAACAAACTAGAAGCCCCACTCTAATAAATAAAACAATAAAAACAAAGTCTCTTGGCCCCTCATAAACTAGGCACCAAAATATATCGCACACTATCTGCCCCACTTTATCGTCTACAACACGAAAAACAGTCCGGATAAATGAATAAATATAACGCCCATTAAGCTTTCAATCAATTGGCCAATACTTATCAGGACCCCAACAAACATATGTGGTCCCAGAAACTAACAATAAAAGAATAAAACCCAAAACCCTGTTCTTACGATTACCAAACATTTTTTTTAAAGTACTAAGATAAAGCATTTTTAGCAACACAAGCTAATGTTTTAATAAACCAACTTAAAATAGAAACCGAAGTATAAGGACGGAAACCCAATAACCTATGAACAAAGCCACAAGGAGCGGCAACCAACAAATTAACTTCTATCAAAAACAATAACAAAGCCAACCAAATATAGATAAGAAAAAGGCCCCAACCACACAATCTTTCATTGCCTCTGAACAGTTCGTAAATTTTAAAAAACAAACTAAAAGCCCCACTCTAATAAATAAAACAATAAAAACAAAGTCTCTTGGCCCCTCATAAACTAGGCACCAAAATATATCGCACACTATCTGCCCCACTTTATCGTCTACAACACGAAAAACAGTGCGGATAAATGAATAAATATAACGCCCATTAAGCTTTCAATCAATTGGCCAATACTTATCAGGACCCCAACAAACATATCTGATCCCAGAAACTAACAATAAAAGAATAAAACCCAAAACCCTGTTCTTACGATTACCAAACATTTTTTTTAAAGTACTAAGATAAAGCATTTTTAGCAACACAAGCTAATGTTTTAATAAACCAACTTAAAATAGAAACCGAAGTATAAGGGCGGAAACCCAATAACCCATGAACAAAGCCACTAGGACCAACCAACAATTTAACTTCTATCAAAAACAATAACAGAACCAACCAAATATAGATAGGAAAAAGGGACCAACCAAATATTTGGTTGGGCCTAAATAATTCCTAAACCTTAAAAAGAGCAGAAACCACACCCAGTAAATCAAACAGTGGTAGCAAGGTCTCCTAACCCGTTATCAACTAGATGCCAATCTTCATCTAACACTTGCACCTCCACTTTATCGTATATATCACGAAAAACAGTAGGAATAAAGAAAAAATTGTGCCGCTCGTAAAACCTAAGATGAGGTGGCAATATCTATCAGAATCCCAATAAATGTGTGTGCGCCCATAAACTAATAATCAAAAAATACAACCCAAAATTTTGTTCTTAGTATTCCAAAAAAATTTTAGAGTACTCACATGGAGCATTTTTAGTACCACAAACTAATGTTTTAATAAACTAACTCAAAATAATAAACCAAGAAAAAGGGGGAAACCCAATATCCTGCGTCTAACCCCATAAACACAAGAGAAAACCAGGAGGGGCAACCAACAAATTAACTTCTATCAAAAACAATAACAGAGCCAACCAAATATAGATAAGAAGAAGGCCCCAACCACACAATCTTTCATTGCCTCTGAACAGTTCGTAAATTTTAAAAAACAAACTAAAAGCCCCACTCTAATAAATAAAACAATAAAAACAAAGTCTCTTGGCCCCTCATAAACTAGGCACCAAAATATATCGCACACTATCTGCCCCACTTTATCGTCTACAACACGAAAAACAGTGCGGATAAATGAATAAATATAACGCCCATTAAGCTTTCAATCAATTGGCCAATACTTATCAGGACCCCAACAAACATATGTGATCCCAGAAACTAACAATAAAAGAATAAAACCCAAAACCCTGTTCTTACGATTACCAAACATTTTTTTTAAAGTACTAAGATAAAGCATTTTTAGCAACACAAGCTAATGTTTTAATAAACCAACTTAAAATAGAAACCGAAGTATAAGGGCGAAAACCCAATAACCGAATGCAAATCGATCCTTTTTGTTAAAGTACTATACCTAACTCTTATCAGTCATTAAGTTTATACACCGGTCATTACCGTATATACGTGTCATTATAACTATTAAAGATAGCATGATAGCCGCTTCAGAAACTCTAATACAAATAATAACTAAAAGAACAAACAACCTATTATAAGCGGATAATGAACCGACCGCTGAAAACACCCCTAAGGCACTAAACTCCATACCTAAAAAAATAGTAACCAAATGTATTCTACGCCCACATATCAAAACTACCCCAGAAATAAAAATGAAGAAACTAAAAAGTAGCATTAATTCCCGCACTCAGTCTAAATTCAAACTAAGCCGCAACATCTTTTTTTGATAAGCCCTTATACACCCTCAAAATTAACCAGACAAAGCCTCATAGAAATCAAATATTCTACGTTTTAAAAATACTTACTTAATTAGCCAGTCCCATAAGCCTTGGCTCAACGGAATTAGCATAATAAAAAAGAAATACAAGAAAGTAAAAATACACCCTAGTAAGTCATAAGGGTCCTGCACTGGACACGCACCAATCCATGTCAGACCTCTCCAAACTACGATTAAGCCCCAAAACCCGAACTGACCTAAAGGGTAAAACCTATTAGATCGGAACTGACCTGTATGCAACCTAGGAATAATAAACAAAATTAAAACCGAAACTACTAACGCAGCCGCTCCACCAGATTTGTTAGGAATTGAACGAAGAATAGAATAAGCAAATAAAAAATATCACTCAGGCTCAATTTGAAGAGGAGTCTTTATTGGGTCGGCAGGAACTCAATTATTTACATTTCCTAAAAGGTCAGGCCAAAAACACACTAACAACAAAAGCCCAAAAAACAAGATAAGAAAGCCCACTACATCTTTATAAGTATAAAAAGGATGAAAGCGCACCAATAAAGAGTCTGCTCTTACCCCCAACGGATTATTTGCGCCCTCCTCGTGTAAATAAAATAAATGAAGAACCCTAAAAACAATTATGACAAAAGGCAATAAAAAATGAAAAGAATAAAATCGCACTAAAGTTGCGTTACAAACAGTGTAACCCCCTCAAATCCAATACAAAAGTATTTCTCCGACATAAGGAACAGCAGTCACTAATTTAGTAATAACTGTGGCCCCTCAGTAAGATATCTGCCCTCAAGGAAGAACGTACCCTAAAAAAGCAGTAGCTATAAGAAGAAATAATAAAATAACCCCAACATTTCACACTATACGAGATTTGTAAGAACCGTAATACAGCCCCCGTCCAATGTGAAAATAAGCGCAAACAAAGAAAAGGGATGCCCCATTAGCATGCATAGCACGAAACAGCCAGCCATTGTTTACATCCCGCACCACATGAATTACTGAATCGAACGATATATTTACATGGGCCGTATAATGTAGACTAAGAACAAACCCTGTGATAATTTGAACAACTAAACATAACCCAAGCAAAGATCCAAAGTTTCATAACACCCTTAAATTTGCCGGAGCCGGTAAATCATATAAACTACTATTTAAAATTTTTACAACACTATCCCGCTTACGTAAAGGACCAAAAATAAAATTCTGCTACTTGCTTTAAAAGCTTTTAGAAGCATCGGTCTTGTAAATCGAAGAACGAACTGATTTCGTTAAAGCTACAATTTTATTGCTATTAGCCTTCGCCAAAACTTTTGCTTGGAAAGCAAATATAATAATTTTTACTATAGCAACACACTCTATCTCTCAATCAAAGGCACAAAAAAGGCATAACATCTGCATATTAAGGTTTGAAACCTCACATTTTTAATTAAATTACTTTTCTTAAAAACCATCAAACCTCTAAGTTCTGTAAAACAGGACTACAAAAATAAGCGCCCTAGGCAATAAACTCAAATATACAGACCAAAAGTAAAAGGGATGAAAAGCCACACAAAATCCTCATCATCCAACAAACAAAAATTAAAATCTTTCACAATAGACCTAATTACAGCCTTTAAATAATAAAATATAGCAGTAATAGACCCACCTAATGCAAAAACTAAAATTAACTTGTCCCCGACACAGAAAACAACAATTATTTTAACAACAAACCCAGCTAAAGGAGGTAAGCCCCTCAACCTTATTAAAGAGCTTGCAGCTATAAGAGACCACTTACCTCTTTTCATAAAACTAGAATTTCTACGCCACAAGTAATAAACAACTAAACCTAACTGTACAACATAAACCCCGACATAAAAAAGAAAAAGATGTTGGGAACTTATTAAACACACCAACATCCAAGCACTGTGCACAAAAGAAGAGTACACCAACACATCACGATAAGAATTCTGAACGGCACCACCTAACCCGCCTAAAACCCTTATTACAAGAACCACAAAAGACAAAAACTCCCTACAAGTACACCACACACCCAACAAAAGCAATGGGCCAACTTTTTGTACCCCCAAAAGAAGGTATCCCACAAGTCAACCTCTTGAATTTACAACAGAAGGCACCCAAACCCAAAAAGGGAAAAGGCCCGCTTTACAAAGCAAGCCCAAATGGACTAAAAAATAACCAAGTAAAGTAATGTTAAGCCCCTCGCAATGTAAAACAACAGTGGAACCAAATAAATATAAAGTAGACCCAAATCTCTGAAAAACAAAGTAATTAACCAACACACGCATATTTAATACTGATTTCACCCCTAAAAGACATATAAAACCTAATATGTTTACTTCTATTCCCACCCAAGCACTGATGTGCCTATCTGTTGAAACCATAATAATTAAACCAAAAATCAAGGCAGAAGAACTTAAAACTACAAGGGGCCCTTCAAAACGATTAATAACACGACGCAACTTTGGAGAAGATTTCCAGTTTTGGTTAACTATCGAAGAACTTTTTAAAAAATTTGAAAAGAATCGGCTTGAGAATCCAATATTAACATTTTCATTTTCTATTTTTTTCACACGAAAAAAACTACTACTAAAAAGACAACCATGGAATAAACTATTTTTCATCTTAAGTGCTGGAATACAAGAATTCAATCTTTTCCACATCAAGGAAACTGGATTACCCCCCACACAGCACCAAGAAACCCCTATTATCACACCATTCGGAGAGGCATACGACGTTTTTTACAAAAAGCCACCACCAACAACAACACAAAAAGAAGAAGCACAGCGACAAACAAATATATGTTACCGCTACCCAAACAAGACCCAAAGTCCCCCAACCTTACAAATGAGGCCCCCTTATTTTTATGAAAAACAACAACAAACCTTACTAAAACAACTAGCAATAGCTTAACAAACAACACAGGGACCCCAAACCGCTGGTTTGGGAAAATTCTAAGGACATACCCGAATAAAACCATTAAACCCCCGATATAAATTAAAAACACAAAATAACCTACAAGGCTTCTTATTTCCAAACCCAACAAAACTGAAATTGCAAAAGAAACAGCAAATAAAGATAACCCCATAAATAAAGGCTCCCTAATTCTTAATATAAAGCAACACACTAGAGAAGAAATAAAAAATAGAAATGTTTCTAACATTTAAGAAATTTAACAACAATCACTCTAACCATCAAATTAGCCACAAAAAGTCTTTGTCTTTTCCCAAAAATGTGTTTTTTTTTGTCAAAACAAGAAAAAGCGAAAATCGCTGACTTTGGAATGACAAACCAATATTATACTTAACTATTTTCTTTTTTTTTCCTATCAAAACCAATGAGTGTAATTTAAACACTCTAGCCTTGTTTTCAAGACAAGGGCAAATATTAGTCAAACATTAATATTAGCCTAATTCAACCAAAGTTATTAAATTAACTTCATGAAAATTAAATAACTTAAATATTTTTAAATTAAAAATTCCTTTCGTACTAATTTAATTACACTTATAGCTGTAAGGATAGAATCTGACCTAGCTCACGCCGGTCTGAACTCAGATCATGTAAGGTTTTAATGGACGAACAGACCAACCCTTTAAAAATTATACACCTTAAGGATACCTTAATCCAACATCGAGGTCGCAAACTACTTTTACAATAAGTACTATTAAAAGAAATTACGCTGTTATCCCTAGAGTAGCTTATCTTACTCACTGCTGTGGCTTTAACTCGTAAGTTAGATTTTAAGAAAAGTTATATTTTCTAACTATGTTGCCCCAACAAAACTAGAATTATTTACTTTGTAACTGATTCTCAGTAAAGCTTCTAGGGTCTTGTCGTCCTTTAAACTCAACTAGGCCTCCTCACCTAAAAGTTAATTTCAATTAAATTTTTGTGACACAGCAACTATCACGTATACCCATTCATACAGGCCCCCATTTAAAGAACAAATTATCATGCTACCTTAGTACACTCAGATTTATGCAGCCATTTACTCCGCAGAGCATAGGGCAGGGCGTACCTCCTATAATCAAACTCAGGAGGAAATGTTTTTGTTAAACATTCGGAAAGTAAATTTGCCGAATTAATTACAAAAAAATTAAATAAAGAAACACTTAAATTATTACTTCCTATAACTAAGTAATAGTTTAAATACTATTTTCTACTTATTCTCATCATCGTTACAATTTTTATTAAAAATTAAGCCCATAAATTAAATGACCTCAAAAACTGATTTAAACCCTATTATTAGATTTTTTACAACAAACTAACTAATTACTAACATTAAGCCTATCCAACTAATAAACTTTACTTATGAAATTCAATAACTTCCAACACTCTGCTTAGCCAAAATGTTGTGAATGCTTTTCTAGAAAGCTCTATACTAAATATACTGCAAGGCCAACCAGATACCTGTAAGAGCAATATAGTATCTAGCCAATTATTAAAAAGTTTAATTTAATATTGAAACACTAAATTAACCCAATTTAATAAATTTCTTACTATCGGGAGAATAAAATAAATATTTTTTTCTTAATAGACTCTTATACAAAAGGTACAGAAATTAATTCTTACTAACCATAAGTACCGAAAAATCTTACGAACACACCAACCACATAGTAAAAATTCAAATAAATGAATACATGTAAAAAATAAAAAAAAAGAGATTGAACCCCTTAAAACAGAGTTAGCAGCCCTGTTATGCGCCTGCTTTTTTATAACACAGGAATAATAAATCATCTCCTCCATTTTCAGTAGAGAGCTTTACATTAAGCTACTAGTATTAACTGCCCCAACAATACACAACTAAATATAGACCAATCCACACAACATCAACAAAATGTCAATATCAAGAACAAACCATAAACCCAAAATGGTTGCGGGGAGTGAACCGATTTCGCAGCAAGCGCACCAACCTCACAAGCAAAAACCCTGTCCCGAATATAACATGGAGGCCGTGAAATCCCGTTATAATGTAGAACAAGCTCCCGTAAGCACTATCCGCAATAGTAAATCTTGCCCAATAGTACTCATAACCTTGTAGGCGTGTAAAAAATAGCCCCAAAACAATTGTGTAAAAGGTTCCCAACACTGCATGAGTATTTAAACCTGCTCGAATAGCAGCATGAGAGTACATTAATGAAGCACCAGAGCCAACCAGCACAGTTGTCCCGCACAAAGGAACCTTTATTGGGTCCAATGTCTCCAACCCCTTGGGGGGCCACATGCAGCCCATTGAAATATCCGGCGCTAGTCTCATATGGAAAAAAGCCCAAAAGAGGGAAAAGAAGAACATGACTTCTGATACCAAAAAAAGAATAAATCCGTCACGGAGGCCCTTTACAACGTAAGATGTGTGAAAACCTAAATCACCTTCACGCATTACATCACGCCACCACTGACTTAAAGAAAGGATCAAGACAACAACACCAATCAATAGCAGCGCATACCCGTGTTTGTGGAACCAAGAAACGAAACCTACTGCCATGCAAAAAGCTCCTATTGAAGTAAAAACAGGCCAAGGACTAGGCCCAACCAAATAAAAAGGATTACGTGGAATTTATAGCTAAGGGGTGTCACACCACCCTTCATGTGATTAACAGTCAAAAGTTTTAAATAAACTACTAAGCCTAAGGAATGACTAAAAACAAAAAATTTAAGGGCAACCAATGGAAACTCAACAGTAACATGTCCCCCATAGAAAAATCACCCCGCGAACTCAAGCTGTTAATACATTTACCATGCTGAGAACTGACATAGATATGAAGACTATAACATGCCCTTAAAAACCTTAATAACATCAACAAAGGGATGAAAAAAATATTTATAGAAGCCCCCACCATATAAATAAACAACTCCCCCAACAAATTTAATGTAGGAGGGCTTGCTATATTACCTACCACAAGTAAAAAACACAACAACCTAACACAAGGGCTAAGTATTAAGTACCCCTTATTTATTGTTAACAGGCGAGAATGCCTTCTTAGATAAAAAGTATTAACTAAGGCAAACAACCCAGAAGAGCATAACCCATGCCCGATTATAACTAATATAGCACCCATAAACCCCCACAAAGTGTTCCTCAACAAACCCACCAGAACAAAACTCATATGGCCAACAGAAGAGTAAGCAACTAAAGATTTAAAGTCCGTTTGACGTAAACATACTATCCTTGTAAGAACACCTCCAAACAGCCTAATTATTAGTACTAATAAAGTAGATGTACTGATGCTTTTCAAGATAAAAAGCCCTCTTAAACGAATTACCCCATAACCCCCTAATTTTAACAGAAGACCTGCCAAAATTATGGAACCAGCAACAGGAGCCTCTACGTGAGCTTTAGGCAATCATAAATGTAACGGAAAGACAGGAAGCTTAACTAAGAATGCTAACAAATAAAGCCAACTGAACCTTAAAATACTTTTGTCAAGAACAAATTCCAACCTAAATAAATTGTCTCTCCCGTCATGAAAATAAAGTTTTCCCAAGCCATATAAAAGGGGTAGGGACCCTATAACAGTGTAAATAACTATATAAACAACTGCCTGTAAACGCTCCGGCTGGTACCCCCATCCAACAATTAACAGCAAAGTGGGAAACAAAACGCCCTCAAAAAGAACGAAGAAAAGGAAAGTAACCCTAACACTAAAGGCACCGACCAACAAAGCACCAATGCAAACAATAAGCCTATTAAATGCACTAAACCGAGACACTGTGACCCTCCCCATTAATATTAAAAAACTGATATAGATTCTAAGAATTACCAGAGTCTGCCCCGAAAAATCCAAATTAAACATACCGTTTATTTCAGAGCACCTTCCGGACAGAAACAAAGGCATAGCTAGCACCCCAAGCAAAGAAAAGCCAGCAACCGATACCTCTAGAACCCCTAAAACCCCTAAAAGCACTATACACATAATAAAACTAATAATCACCCAACAAAACAACTAAATATATTGACCCTTTCAGTGTAAACGAAATGAACTTAATTATTCTATTTTATCTCTATAGAGATCAAATAGACATATTCGGGGCATGAGCCCGACAACTTAACTTAGTTTACTCTACAAAACTTTTATGGTACTATCCACCATTCTCACTGAGCCGAAATCAGCACGTCAAATTTGACTAAAAGTCACAAAGACTAAATTAATGGCCCTCTGCTCCCTACCTGAGTAAGAACCCTTTTGTTGAACAGTTAACTAAAACAGAAAAAATATAAAGCTTAAATAACCCAACGAACTTACTTAGGTGAAGGAAACTTAAAACCAGACACACACACAGGAGCCACAAAAAAAATATTTGGTTGGGCCTCTATTGGGAGTGGTCATTCGTGTAAAGACTTAGTAAAGAACAAAAAATGAAAGCCTGAATTAGTCCAACCGCTAGCTCAGCAGCCAACAAGCCCATTCACGCAAGCAGTGAAAAATATACAACACCATGCGACGAACCCCCCACATTTAACACTAGGCCCCTTAAAAAAATAGTTGCATTAACGTTCGTACCCATAGAAAGAATTAAATGCCCCGCAATGATATTAATCATTAAACGAAACCCGAGAGTAAGCGGACGAGAACTGATTGTAACAATTTCGACTAAAAAAAGAAAAGGAACTAAAAACATAGGAGCAAACCTAGGGACCAACCTAGTTAGGTTTTGGTTTGGACTAACTCGATGCCCTGAAACCCACAAAGAACCCCACATCAAAAAAGCCAAAGCAGGGCCCAAACTTAAGTGAGAAGTTACACTGAAAGAAAAAGGCACCAAACCTATTATATTGACCCCCATTAAAAAAATGAAAATGGATGAAACAACCAAAGGAAACCCAGACAAATTCAAACCACTAGCCCTCTTAAATATGCCCCACCTAACCGCTAAACTTTTTCTGATCCTCTCTGAACATAAAGAAGAGACGCAATAAAAAAGAGTACTAACTAGAATTAAAACAAAATAAAAACTCAAACGCAAAGGACCCGAACTTAGATCCCTTATATTATATGAATCAAATCCAGATAAAAGATCTAACATCACGAAATCACAAAAGAGAATCCCCATAAGAAGGTTTACAGCCAACCGCCTATTATCTATTTCAGCCATTTTGCGTTAAGTAAAAGAGTAAAAAGTCGATACCTGTATTACAGCTACTTAAATGAATAAAATCAGGCAGGAAACTAATTTGAATGAAAAACAGAAAACTGTCTGGTTTCATTTAATTTAAACAATACATCAAAAGAAAAATACACCCTCAGTAAAGATTTTATGGGCAAAAAAAATATAAAGGCGCTAATTAGTTCGCTCCTATAGGATCAAAACCCACCGTACTTAAAATACTACTTTATATGCTTATTAGCTAATTAACGGCACCTTCCGGTACCGTTACCTTGTTACGACTTATCTCAGATTTCTCCGTGAGCGACGGGCGATTAGTACTCCTCCAGTATCCTTTTCAATCTGCTATTATTTAACAGATTTACTCACAAGTCCTTCTTTCAAAAGAATTTTCACCTCTTTTGGCTGACGCTACATGCCATTTATTTAACATGTAAATGATATCCCAACTGTCATCCAGGATGGCTTTATCATAGCTACATGTTAATCTGAATTACTCCCTACCAAATTACTACAAGATAAGAATTACACCAATATCTCACGCATATTGATTCGTAAACAACCATACATATGCAAATAAGATAAAGAACAAATGTAAGCGGACCATCTTTTAACTCCCAGATTCCCCTGTATGTTTGTTAGAGGCCGCCTATTCATTTAACTTTGAAGAACCAACTTTTAGTCATCTGGTAATCTTATTTTACCTTGTGAATAACGGGGTATCAAATCCCGGTTTTTAGCCACACTTTCATAAAAAACATTACAACCTTGTTTGAACCAAGCAACTGAAAAAGATTATACCCCTATTCCACGCCGGCTAAAGCTATATACTATATGCATCTAATAAAACCGTCAAGATTTAACAAAGCATGAATCTAACCGCGGCTGCTGGCATTCATTTTAGCCACTTTTAACCAAAACTTCTAAGCCACAATTTCTTGTGTTGCCTAATAATTTATACTAATGTCGAGAAAATCGTACCGACTAACAAAGCGTCACGCTCCGCGTATCTCCTCTCACCCCAGAAAGTACTATGTATTTAAGTATTGAAATAAATCTAGTACCATGATAAAATACACCCAAAACAGAAACAGATATAAGAAATCCGAAATCCTACACCGCACTAAATTAACCCTAAAAGGCTTCTCTGAGTTAAAAGCTCAGCGCTTCAGCAAAGCTTTAATCTATTTTAAGATAGCGAGCTGTATAGACTCATTTTTTAGACCTAAACTAAACACATTTAATTCTGTCAGCAATCCAAGGACTACCCGCACAAACTAATTAAACTGACTAAAAAAACCTAAAACAATTTTCTTAAAATCAAGCGACACCCCCTCACGTCACGCATCAACAGTCCAGAACAAAATATAAACAAGCAAATTAACACAAAAAGACAAACGAAAACTAAAAATTGAGGTACTATTATAGGCACTAAAATTAGGCAAAGAATTTCTCAAACACGGGCCTAAAACCCGCCACCACTATAGGCCATCCCAACTAAAAAAAGGGAAGTTAAAACTTCATACACAAGGCTTAAACTTGCCGCATTAAATTCTGCCACCTCATCTTTACTACAGCTCACTAACTCAATCCATTGACCCGTCCCGTCGCTCATAAAGGCATCCGATAGTCAGAACGTGTAAAAAGCCTACTAAACAAACAACCCCAACTACCTCTATACCCCCGTATAAAACAAAAAGAAGGGGAACAACCATAACCACCTCAACATCAAACACTAAAAATAGAACACCAAGCAAAAAGAAACGTAAAGAGAAACTACTCCGAGCACTTAATATAGGATCAAACCCACACTCATAAGGAGACACCCCCTCACGATTTCACTGCCCCATCATAGACAGAACAATGCATACACACATCAGGCCCCCTGCCACCAACCAAAAAACAGCCACAGATAAAAATAAACTCACTATGCCCAAGCGCCCTAACGCAATAGAAAATTTGCAATTTTCAGTTATATGTTTAACTATTGAGCCTAATACTTATAGGGGGCCTTGCCCCTCCTTAAAGATGAAAACCCTACGTGCTAAATACACCATATCAGCAGAATAACTTATTTAAATCAAATCTGTGTAAATTTAATTCATGAAAGCTTTAGAAAGCATGAACCATGCACCTATGATACCCAAAACCATTATTCTCCCCTTAAAACTATTCCTAAGCCCCTTCATTTCTCATTTTCATATTTTTAGTGTTAAAAAAAAATTTTGGATTAAATCGAAGATTTTATTATTTTTTCTTTTTTTTGTTTCGGATTTAATTTTTTATTTTTTTGAATTTTTTTTTTGATATTTTAGGGATTTTTTATTTTTCCTTATTTTTTAAAAAAGTAGCAAAAACCCATTCACGCTTTTTCTTCCATTTCCACCTTAGATTAGTTAAAAATTATTAAGTTTTTTTTTTTTTTTTTTTTTTTTTAAAAACTAACTTTTGTTCCTATTTCTCTATAAACCATATCTACTGAGAGACATACACTTTGTATTTTCAACAATAGATTGATTTACCTATCAAGGTAATCACGAACAAACGATTTGCAAAAAGTTTACAAAAAGTTTACAAAAAGTTTACAAAAAGTTTACAAAAAGTTTACAAAAAATTTACAAAAAGTTTACAACTCTATCAGCGCTTTTTTATTAAAAAAGAAGCGCCAGATTACAAGTTTTATTCGGAAAACCGCCAGTAAATTAAACTAAATCTCTTGTTTAACAGCTTTTTTTTATTCCTATTTTTAATACAACCCATGTTGGTGTGGCCCCTTGTATTTATGGCTACCCTTTCGCTCTTCCAGCAACCCTACTATAACCGTGAGGACTGCTCCATCCTAGCGTAAACACTAACCAAAAACCCCATGGCCGCTACTGGAGAAAACTCACTCACCCTCACAGATTCTCTTTAAAAACTCCTTGTATACTGTATAACTTGTTAACACTTCACATGTTAAAGTAACAACATACAAACTAGGGGTAAGGTTTACCGGAGCTCATTTTCATGCCCCGCCCAGTGAAATAAAATCAAACTAAAACATATAAAAGTCCTTTTACTAACTTAAAATAAGGCCAGGCTTTAAAGATTTTAAGACCACTACAGGCTCATCTTGGTTATGGAATGACAAAGGACAACATCACTCCCAGCTCCATTCAATTGCCCCAGGACGATTTCTTTTGCACACCACCCCTCGCTGGCTCACTAAAGCTTCCCATACAATAAAAAGGAAGTATAAAATACCGACAAAGCTTAACCATGAACCTAAAGATGACACTACATGCCATTTTATAAAACAATCCGGATAATCAGAGTAACGACGAGGCATCCCTCTCAACCCTAAAAAGTGTTGGGGGAAAAAAGTCACATTTACACCGATGAATATAATAAAAAAATGGGCCTTACTTCACCGCTCGTGAAAACAATAACCGTAAAATAACGGAAACCAATGGAAAAACCCACAAAACAAAGCAAAAACTGCCCCCATAGATAAAACATAATGAAAATGAGCAGTAACATAATAAGTATCATGTAGCGCTACATCAAGAGAAGAATTTGAGAGCATAATCCCAGTAAGGCCCCCGACAGTAAAAAGAAAAATAAACCCGACTGCTCAATAAAGAGCAGGCTCATGCAGCAAATTACCTCCATTTAGGGTGGCTAGCCAGCTAAACACTTTAACCCCAGTTGGAACAGCAATAATTATAGTAGCCGAAGTAAAATAAGCCCGCGAGTCTACATCTATTCCTACTGTAAATATATGATGTCCTCAAACAATAAAGCCAAGTACACCGATACAAACCATAGCATAAACCATTCCTAGCACACCAAACACCTCATCTTTCCCAGCACAATGGGCAACTACATGGGATACTATTCCAAACCCAGGTAAAATAAGAACATATACCTCTGGATGACCAAAAAACCAAAAGAGGTGTTGGTACAAAACAGGGTCTCCTCCACCCCTTGGGTCATAAAAAGATGTATTGAAATGACGGTCAAAAATCAACATAGTAATCCCCCCAGCTAGCACAGGCAAAGAAACTAATAATAAAACCGCTGTTACAGCCATAGATCATACAAATAAAACCATTCGCTCCCCTCGCATACTCTCAACAGACATATTCTTCATGCTTGTAAGAAAATTGATTGAACCCCCAATAGAAGAAGCACCTGCTAAATGAAGGGAAAATAATGATATATCAACTGCTGGGCCACTATGCCCAGTATAAGAAGACAAAGGAGGATACAAAGTTCACCCAGTTCCGGACCCACTCTCAATAAATGTTGACAACAAAAGGGTAAATAAAGATGCAGGCAAAAACCAAAATCTCAAGTTATTTAAACGAGGGAAAATCATGTCGATTGAACCTATTATCAAAGGCAGCAACCAATTTCCGAAGCCCCCAACTATCAAAGGCATAACTATAAAAAAAATTATAACTAATGCGTGGGCAGTCACAATAACATTATAAAGCTGGTCATCCCCCAAAAACCTTCCAGGACGTGCTAATTCAATACGGATCAGTAAACTTAAACTCGTTCCAATTATTCCAGACCACAACCCCAATAAAATATATAAAGTACCAATATCTTTATGATTCGTAGAACACAACCAACGCAC